ACGCAACGATGATTTTTTTCTACAAATCATAAAGATATTGGAACCCTATATTTTATATTTGGAGCATGAGCTGGCATAGTTGGAACATCTTTAAGATTAATTATTCGAGCAGAGTTAGGACAACCTGGGAGATTAATTGGAGATGATCAAATTTATAATGTTGTAGTTACTGCCCATGCCTTCGTTATAATTTTCTTTATAGTAATACCTATTATAATTGGAGGATTCGGAAACTGATTAATCCCTCTAATACTTGGAGCACCAGATATAGCATTTCCACGTATAAATAATATAAGATTTTGATTATTACCTCCGTCTTTAACACTTCTTCTTATAAGAGGAATGGTTGAAAGAGGTGTTGGAACAGGATGAACAGTTTATCCACCTTTATCAGCAGCTATCGCTCATGCAGGAGCCTCTGTAGATATAGGAATTTTTTCACTACATTTAGCAGGTGTATCATCCATTCTTGGGGCTGTTAATTTTTTAACTACAGTTATTAATATACGACCTATAGGAATAACTATAGACCGTATACCTCTTTTTGTATGATCAGTTTTTATTACTGCAATTCTCTTATTACTATCACTTCCTGTGTTAGCAGGAGCTATTACCATATTATTAACAGATCGAAATTTAAACACCTCTTTTTTTGATCCTGCTGGAGGAGGAGATCCTATTTTATACCAACATTTATTTTGATTTTTCGGACACCCCGAAGTTTATATTTTAATTTTACCTGCTTTTGGTATAATCTCCCATATTGTAAGACAAGAATCTGGTAAAAAAGAATCTTTTGGTACGCTTGGTATAATTTATGCTATACTAGCCATTGGTATTTTAGGATTTATTGTTTGAGCTCACCATATATTTACTGTGGGTATAGACGTAGATACGCGGGCATATTTTACTTCAGCAACTATGATTATTGCTGTACCAACTGGTATTAAAATTTTTAGATGGTTAGGAACTTTACATGGAACCCAGTTGAATTATAGGCCCTCACTTATATGAGCCCTAGGATTTATTTTCCTCTTTACTGTAGGAGGATTAACAGGAGTTGTACTTGCTAATTCATCTATTGATATTATTCTACATGATACCTATTATGTAGTAGCCCACTTCCACTATGTTTTATCTATAGGAGCAGTATTTGGGATTTTCGCAGGAATTGCACACTGATTTCCGCTATTTACAGGGATGTCTCTTAATCCTAAATGATTAAAAATTCATTTTTTAACAATGTTTATTGGAGTTAATATTACCTTCTTCCCTCAACATTTCTTAGGACTAAATGGTATACCTCGACGTTATTCAGATTACCCAGATGCTTATACAGCATGAAATGTTATATCATCTGTTGGTTCTCTAGTCTCATTAATTGCAGTATTAGGATTTATTATAGTAGCATGAGAAGCTCTCGTTGCATCACGCCCAGTCCTATTCTCTATATTCCTACCAACTTCTATTGAATGAAAGCACAATTATCCTCCTGCTGATCATAGATATATAGAAATTCCGATGCTTTCTAACTATTAGAGTAGCAAAAATAATGCATAAGATTTAAGCTCTTAAGATGAGAATATAATATCTCCTCCAATAAACTAAAATAGCAAAAATAATGCATAGGATTTAGGTTCCTAAGATGAAAGAATATTTCTTTTAGTAAACCAATGCCAACATGAGGAAGATTAGGATTTCAAGATAGTGCCTCTCCCCTTATAGAACAATTGACCTTTTTCCATGATCACGCTATAATTGTTTTAATTTTAATTACAACGATAGTTGGATATATAATAGGATCTCTTTTTTTTAATTCTTTAACAAATCGATTTCTTTTAGAAAATCAAACTATTGAAATTATTTGAACAGTTTTACCTGCTCTAATTTTAATCTTTATTGCCCTTCCCTCGCTACGACTTCTTTATTTACTAGATGAAGTAAATAGACCAAGAATTACCCTAAAAACAATTGGGCATCAATGATATTGAAGGTATGAATACTCAGATTTTTTACAAGTTGATTTTGATTCATATATAGTTCCAACCTCTGATCTTCCTGATTCAGGATTTCGATTACTAGATGTTGATAATCGAACAGTACTACCTATGAATACTCAAATTCGAGTCCTTATTACAGCAGCAGATGTTATTCATTCCTGAACTGTACCTGCTTTAGGAGTTAAAGCAGATGCTGTTCCAGGACGACTAAACCAAGTTAGATTTATGATTAACCGACCTGGTCTTTTTTATGGTCAGTGTTCTGAGATTTGTGGTGCCAACCATAGATTTATACCTATTGTGGTAGAAAGTGTATCAACTAATTCATTCTTAGATTGAATTTCTTCTATAACTGATTCACCCGATGACTGAAAGTAAGTTTAGGTCTTTTAAACCTAAGATAGTAGAAACGCCTACTTCTGGTGGAGAGCTTAATTAAATTAATAATATGGAATTGTCATTTCCAAATTATCCTCTAGGATAGTTCTTTATGCCTCAAATAGAGCCTTTATTATGATTGAACCTATTCATTATATTTTTAATTAGATTTTCTGTTTATTTTATTATAAATTATTATATAAAATCCCCCAGAAAAATTTCTGGTGGTGTACCTAAATTTTCCTCTCCTAGAAAAACTTGAACATGATAACAAGACTTTTTTCAATTTTTGAACCCTCATCTAGGATTATATCACTCTCCTTAAATTGAGCTTCTACATTTTTAGGCCTTATTTTTATTCCATATTTATATTGGGTATCTCCATCACGTTGATCTTTAGTATGAACAAAACTTATCAATACCCTACATTTAGAATTTAAAACACTCTTAGGGCCTTCTCATATTGGAAGAACTATTATTTTTGTGTCATTATTTTCTTTAATTGTTTTTAATAATTTTCTAGGTTTGCTACCTTATGTATTTACTAGGACAAGACATTTAGTTATAACATTGTCACTATCTCTTCCCCTATGATTAACCTTTATGATTTTTGGTTGAATTAATCATACGCAACACATATTCGCGCATTTAGTACCTCAAGGTACTCCCCCAGCTCTTATACCATTTATAGTTTTAATTGAAACCCTAAGAAATCTAATTCGTCCAGGAACATTGGCAGTTCGATTAGCTGCCAATATAATTGCCGGTCATTTACTATTAACATTATTAAGAGGAACTGGACCATCTTTATCAACCTCATTAGTGTCACTACTTTTAATTGTTCAAATCCTTCTTCTTTTACTAGAATCTGCTGTTGCAATTATTCAATCCTATGTATTTGCAGTATTAAGAACTTTATATGCAGGAGAAATTAACTAATGACATCATCACACGGTATACATGCCTATCATCTTGTAGATATAAGACCCTGACCACTTACAGGTTCAATCAGAGCAATAATGTTAACTACAGGACTAGTTAAATGATTCCATCAATTCAATATAGATTTATTAGTGTTAGGAACATTAGCCACTATTCTAACAATGGTTCAATGATGACGAGATATTACACGAGAAGGAACTTATCAAGGATTACATACAAGAATTGTAATGAAAGGACTTCGATGAGGAATAATTCTATTTATTATTTCAGAAGTACTTTTCTTTTTCTCTTTTTTCTGGGCATTTTTTCATAGTAGGTTAGCCCCAACAGTAGAAATTGGAATATGCTGACCCCCTTTAGGTATTCAACCTTTTAACCCCTTTCAAATTCCCCTTTTAAATACTACTATTCTATTATCATCAGGGGCAACAGTAACATGAGCACACCATGCAATTATAGAATCTAACCATTCCCAGGCCATTCAAAGATTAGGATTAACTATTATCCTTGGATTTTATTTTTCAGCTCTACAAGCTTTTGAATATATTGAAGCATCTTTTACAATTGCAGACTCAGTATATGGATCTACTTTCTTTGTAGCTACAGGGTTTCATGGTCTCCATGTTATCATTGGATCATCATTTTTAGCAATCTGCTGAGTACGTCTTTATAATTGTCATTTTTCATCTGATCATCACTTTGGATTTGAAGCAGCTGCATGATACTGACATTTCGTAGATGTAGTGTGATTATTCCTATATATTTTCATTTATTGATGAGGGGGCTGCTTTTTTAATATAACAAGTATAGTTGGCTTCCAACCAACCAGTCTAAAATCTTTAGAAAAAGCAATTGTTATTATTATTTCTATTATCTTATTAACTATTTTATTAGCAACTATTGTTATGATATTAGCATCTCTTCTATCTAAAAAAATAATTATTGACCGAGAAAAAAGATCTCCGTATGAGTGTGGTTTTGATCCTAAAGGATCCGCCCGACTCCCCTTTTCCTTACGGTTTTTCTTAATTGCTGTCATTTTTTTAATTTTTGACGTTGAAATTACACTCCTGCTTCCTCTTGCCTCAATTATTCACATTACTAATATTTATTCCTGATTAATTACAGGATCTATTTTTCTTTTTATTCTATTATTTGGACTTTACTATGAATGGTATCAAGGAGCTCTTGATTGATCTGACTAAAGTTATAGTCTAATTTATGATTCATGATTTGCACTCATGAGATGTTCCTCAAGAACTAACTTTAGATTAGAAAGTGAAAAATTACATTTAGTTTCGGCCTAAAATTTGGTCAAGTGACCTCTAATTTTAATAGAAGCCAAAAAGAGGCTTATCACTGTTAATGATATCATTGAAATAACATTTCCTATTAAAAGATATTTTTGGATAGAAAAAAAGCTTCTAACTTTATTTTCAAGTAGTTCGATTCTACTTATATCTTGTTTTAGTGGTGTATAATAACACACTATATTTTCACTATAGAGCTGGGACATTTATCCTCTAAAATTATTATTCACAGGCCACAGGCCACTTTTGCAGCTTCAATGCAATATTCTTCGACTTAAATTATAAGAATAAATAATAAAAAATAAGATAATAAATCAAATTATAAAAATTTTCATAATTATTTTTACTCTATTATCTTGAAAAATCTGAAGATTATTAGATCTATTTATAATAAATTTATATCTTCCTTGCCCACCATAAAATTCAGACCAGCCCCCATCTCCAATTTTTGAAATTATTTGACCAAATTTTAATCCTTTTAAATTTAAGCCAAATGTTGATAAAAACGGCATAAACCATATGGAACCTATAACCACAACTCCTCTATATAGACCTAATGATTTTAAATTAAAATTTACATTTATATTATTTAATATATACCCAATAAAGCCCCCTAAAATTCTTACCAACAAAGGTAATGTTTTAAACTCTAACCTCATACAAATTATATAAGGTTCCGGAAAAATTAACCAAGATAAAAAACAACCACCTATAATTGCACCTACTCTAAGCCCCACTATAGAATTAGTTATAACAACAGACCTATCAGAAATTAATCTTAATCTTCTTAAATTAAAATTACCACTTAACCTATAATAAATTAAACGAAATGTGTAACAAACTGTCAGACCTGTGGCTAATGCATATAGTATAAAAGAGATAAAATTAATTTCCCTTATAAAAGCTACTTCTAAAATTATATCCTTAGAATAAAATCCAGCTAAAAAAGGTATACCACATAAGGCCAAATTAGCTAAATTTATACATATTCTAGTCAAAGGCATAAACTCTGCAAGACCCCCCATACATCGAATATCTTGATATTCTTTTGAATTATGAATAATAACACCAGCACACATAAACAATAAAGCTTTAAATAATGCATGGGCCAATAAATGAAAGAAAGCCAAATCGGCAAATCCTAGTCTTAAAATACTAATTATTACACCAAGTTGACTCAGGGTAGATAGAGCAATAATTTTTTTCAAATCATATTCAAAATTAGCTCCTAGCCCGGCCATAAATATAGTTAAACAAGAAATAATTAATAAAAAAGATTGAACTTTAGAGTCATATAATATATTTCTAAACCGAATCAATAGGTAAACTCCTGCTGTAACCAAAGTTGAAGAATGAACAAGAGAAGAAACGGGAGTAGGAGCTGCTATAGCAGCTGGTAATCAAGCAGAGAAAGGAATTTGAGCTCTTTTAGTTATTGCTGCTAGCACTACTAATACTTTTAGAAGATTATATAACCCCCCATTTTCAATATATTCTGTATAGTATACAAAATTTCAACCACCAATATTAAATATTAAAGCAATTCTTAATAAAATAGCCACATCTCCCACACGATTTGATAATACAGTTAATATTCCAGCATTTGAAGATTTTTCATTAGAATAATAAATAACCAAAGCATAGGATACTAATCCTAGTCCATCTCAACCCAATAAGATACTAATTAAATTAGGACTAACAATTAAAGCCCCTATAGATGCTACAAAACATAGAACTAGATATATAAAACGATTAAAATTTAAATCTCCTAGTATATAATCCCCCCTATAAAATAATACCATAGAAGAAATGAAAAAAACAAATCTCAGAAATATAAAAGATATTCAATCTAAAATTAAACTAACAACAATTGAACAAGAATTTAATGATATAAATTCCCACTCAATGATATTAACTACCCCTCTATTTAATGAATAAATTGATAATAGAAGAAGACTAAAAGAAGTAAGACATAAAAATAACATTCTATTAAAATGAATTTTGATTTTTCAACTCATGGTATAAAATAAATATATTATATCTTTGGTCCCACAAACCAAAATTTTTTTTAAACTATTTATACATTAAAGTAAAGGAATTAATATTCTACCTTTTAAAATCAAAATATTTAAAGGGAGCCAGTGAAGGAATAGCACCAAATACTCTCGAACTTTACCAGAGCACACAGAAAAAACAGAATTATAAAAGACACCATGCTGACTTAAAGAATATATGTATAAAGTATAAGCAGCCCTAAAAAAGGATAATAAAGAAATACCTACTATAGTTAATGAGCTTCATCTAACTACCCTCATGATGAGACTAATCTCGCCTAATAAATTTAAAGTTGGAGGAGCTGCTATATTTCCTACACTTAATAAGAATCATCAAAGCCCTATTCTAGGTATAAATCTTAACAACCCCTTTCTAATTAATAAACTACGACTACCAACACGCTCATAAACCATATTTGCTAAGCAAAATAAACCAGAAGAACATAATCCATGTCCAACTATAACTACTACAGCCCCATTTAAACCTCATCACCCAAATACCACTAGTCCACATAACACTAATCCCATATGTGCCACAGAAGAATATGCAATTAAAGATTTAATATCAACTTGTCGTAAACATATTATACTCACATAAAACCCACCTAAAATTGCAATCCTAATTCATAGGCCAGAATATAATTTATTTACCCTTCTAAATAAGGGTAACACTCGGATTAACCCATAGCCCCCTAATTTTAGTAATACCCCAGCTAAAATCATAGACCCTGCAACAGGGGCCTCAACATGAGCCTTAGGTAATCAAAGATGAAATATATATATAGGTAATTTTACTACAAAAGCAAACACCGTAGCAAAATATCAGAAAACCCCTACCAACCTATCAACACTTACCGCCTCAACTACTCCCAAAGTTAGCCTTATTCCTAAATTATAAATTCTTAATAAAGAAACCAAAAGAGGTAACGAGGCAAATAAAGTATAAAAAAGTATATAAATTCCCGCCTCAACACGCTCAGGTTGGTAACCTCAACCTAGAATTAAAATTAAAGTAGGAATTAATGATCTCTCAAACCTAATATAAAATAATAAGTAATCTATAGAACTAAATGTTAAAACTAATATAATTAATAATAAAATATTTACCACTAAAAACACGGCAGAATGATTTCCCAAAAACTTAATCTTATAACTAGATATAACGACAAGCCCTATAATTCATAAACTTAATAAAATCAAAATGTAACTAGTAAAATCACATCCTAAACCCATTCCTAAATCAGAGATAAAAAAATAATGACTTCCCATAATACCAAATAAAAACCTACTTAAAAAAATAAAAAACTGAACAACCTCTCACCGTTTACTAATTTGAATCAATAAGCCTAATATTATGATATATTTTAACATTCTAGAATTCTAAATCTATTGAAACAATCATTACCATGAGTTCGAACCACACTTACTAAAAGAGATAACCCCAAAGCTCCTTCACAGGCTGCCAGAGTTAAAAAAAACAAAATGAAATAAACCTCCCTACCTAAAAAACAAACACCACAACCTATTATTCAAAAAATACCCAATATAATAAACTCTAAACTCAACAATATATTTAATAAATGCTTACGATATAAACAGAAAGATCATAAACCACAAAAAATTATAATAATAGAACAAATAACTATATACCTAGAAAATGATAACATAGCCTTAATAGTTTAACTTTTAAAACTTTGGTCTTGTAAATCAAAAATGAAAATTTCTTTCTTAAGGCTTCAGAAGAAGAGATCTCTCCCTATCATTAATTCCCAAAATTAATATTTTATTTAAACTATCTTCTGATATTTTACTTATTACCCTTCCTATTACCATGTTCATTGCGATTATATTCCCCCAATTAACACATCCCCTATCAATAGGAATCGCACTACTTCTTCAAACAACCTTTATTTGTTCTTGTAGTGGTATTATAATACCTTCTTTTTGATTTTCATATATTTTATTTTTGATTTTTCTAGGAGGAATACTTGTATTATTTATTTATGTAACTTCTCTAGCATCAAATGAAACTTTTTCGATGTCTCTAACTCCTACCATTACTGCTTTATTCTTAGTTCCCCTTATTACTCTAATTATTATAATCTTAGACCCTATAATCTCCCTTGCCAACCAATCTAATATTTCCAATATTCAACTATTTTCAACCTTAAATCTTACAAGGACCTTAACCAGGTCGATTTACAATCAATTAACAATAATGTTTACTATTTTTATTGTTATTTATTTACTCCTAACTCTTTTTGCAGTTGTAAAAATTACAAATAGATTTTTTGGTCCACTGCGGCTATCATAATGACAATACCCATTCGGAAGTCCCACCCACTACTAAAAATTGCCAATAGAGCACTCGTTGATATACCCCTACCAAGTAATATTTCCATTTTTTGAAACTTTGGATCTTTATTAGGCCTCTGTTTAATTGTACAAATTGCTACAGGTTTATTTTTAGCAATACACTATACTGCTCATATTGACCTTGCCTTTTCAAGGGTAACACATATTTGCCGAGATGTTAATTACGGCTGACTTTTACGAACACTTCACGCAAACGGTGCCTCTTTCTTTTTTATCTGTTTATACCTTCATATTGGACGAGGAATATACTATGGATCTTATATAATCTTCCATGCTTGATCAGTAGGAGTATTAATTTTATTTATAGTAATAGCAACAGCTTTCCTAGGATATGTATTACCATGAGGACAAATGTCATTTTGGGGAGCAACAGTTATTACTAATTTATTTTCTGCGATTCCTTACATTGGGACCGATTTAGTTCAATGAGTGTGAGGAGGATTTGCTGTAGATAATGCTACGCTAACACGCTTTTTTACCTTCCACTTTATCCTTCCTTTTATTGTTATAGCTCTATCAATAGTACATATTCTCTTTCTACATCAAGCAGGAGGTAATAATCCTTTAGGAATTTCAAGACAAGTAGATAAAGTCCCCTTTCATCCATATTTTACATTCAAAGATATTGTAGGATTTGGAGCTATACTATTATTTTTAATTTTACTAACTCTTTTAAATCCATACCTCCTTGGAGATCCAGATAATTTTATTCCTGCTAATCCTTTGGTTACTCCAGCCCACATTCAACCAGAATGATATTTTCTAATCGCTTATGCTATTTTACGATCTATTCCTAACAAATTAGGAGGCGTTATTGCCCTAGCATTATCAGTAGCAATTCTTTTTATTCTTCCTTTTACACATGCCTCTAAATTCCGAAGATTAACTTTCTATCCTTTAAACCAATTCTTATTTTGATCTCTGGTAGCAACAGTAATTCTACTAACTTGAATTGGTGCACGACCAGTTGAAGACCCATATGTTCTTACAGGTCAAGTTTTAACAATTTTATATTTTACTTATTATATTATAAATCCCCTAATTTTAATATGATGAGATAAAATGTTAGATTAATTGATTAGTTTAAAATAAAACTAATGTTTTGAAAACATTTAATAGAGTACAATTCTCTATCAATTATTAATATGGTGCCTGATTAAAAGGATAGCACTGATACAGCTAATAATGTAAGACTCTTTACCCATATTAATACTACAAAAAATTTAGCAACTTAACATAACAAAACACAATATTTTAACTCCTATATAAAAAAACAAGTAATTTAAAGAAATAGGTAAATATCCTTTTCATGCTAAATATATCAACTTATCATAACGAAGACGAGGTAATGTCCCCCGCACCCATACAAATCCAGAAGCAACCAATCTTAATTTAATGTAAAACGAAATTCTACAAGGTCTTCTTCCCAGAAAAATAATTACGAATAAAGCTCTTATAAATAAAATTCTTGCATACTCAGCTATAAAAATAAGAGCAAACCCCCCTCTTCCATACTCTGTATTAAAACCGGATACTAGTTCAGATTCTCCTTCAGCAAAATCAAAAGGAGTTCGGTTGGTCTCAGCCAAACAAGAAGCGAACCAAATAAAAGACAAAGGAAGTAGAAATCACAAAAATCAAATATCATTCTGATATTCATTAAACAATCCTACATTAAACCCACCCACTAAAAAAATTACAGAAAGTAAAATTAAAGCTAATCTTACCTCATAAGAAATTGTTTGAGCTACAGCACGTAGACTACCTAAAAGAGAATACTTACAATTAGAAGACCATCCAGCCCTCATAGTAGAATACACCCCTATACTAAGACAACATAAAAAAAATAAAATACCCAAATTAAAATTTATAAATCCTATCTCATAAGGAAGAACACTTCAAACTAACAAGGATACAAATAAACTAAAAACAGGTGATATATAATAAGGAATAAAATTAGAAAGAGTCGGTATAGTTTGCTCCTTAGTAAACAACTTTACAGCATCAGAAAAAGGCTGGAGAATACCCATAAATCCAACTTTATTTGGACCTTTACGAATTTGAATATAGCCCAAAATCTTACGCTCTAATAGAGTAACAAAAGCCACCCTGATTAAAACACAAATAATCAAAACTAAATAATTTACAACTATCACCAAAGATAACATAAATCTAGATATACAATATCCATATTTTACTAATTAATTATAATATTAACAACCATTTTTATTAATAGTTTTCACAAAATCATTAGCAATCTTTTAACTTTTTTATTTACTTATTTTAAACTATTTAAATTTCCTAATCCTTTCGTACTAAAGAAATTTAGAAATTTCTAGAAGATAGAAACCAACCTGGCTCACGCCGGTTTGAACTCAAATCATGTAAGTTTTTAAAGGTCGAACAGACCATCTAATTTAGCTGCTGCACATAAATAGACAACTTAATTCAACATCGAGGTCGCAATCTTTCCTCTCGATATGGGCTCTCAAGGAAAATTACGCTGTTATCCCTAAAGTAACTTAAACTTATAATCTATAAATAGGATCATTATGTATAAATCCAAAAATTTTTGTTTTTAAAATAAAGCAGATACTAATTTTACCTCCATCGCCCCAATGTAATAATTCTTCTCATAAATTAAATTTTACAACTTTTCTTAATAAATAAGAAAAACTATAAAGCTTTATAGGGTCTTATCGTCCCCCTAGAGTATTTAAGCCTTTTTACTTAAAAGTTAAATTCAATACTTTTTACTAAGACAGCTTACTTCTTGTCCGACCATTCATACAAGCCTCCAATTAAAAGACTAGTGACTATGCTACCTTCGCACGGTCAAAATACCGCGGCCCTTTAATATTCAGTGGGCAGGCCAAACTTATTAAATCTTCAATAAGACATGTTTTTGATAAACAAGCAGAAGTTTTTATTTGCCGAGTTCCTCAATAAAATCAAGATTCATTAATAAAATAAACTATATTTAAATATCATTTTATTATATTTATAACCTACTAATAATACCAATATTACAAATACTTCGTAATTATATATTTAAATTTCCTAACATAAAGAGCATTATAACACACTTTTCTTTATTGGTAAAAACACCCTATAAAAATAGCTACTTCTAAGCCCAATTATAAACATAATTTGTGTACACACTACTTTAAAAAATTAATTGTTTAAGAAGCTCTTCCCTCCTACACTTTATCCACTTTTAATTAAAAAAATAGACTAAATTAAATTTATTTTGGAAATAACTAGATATAGAGATTCGATTAACATTTCATTACTAGTTAAATCTTTAATATTATTTTACTACATAAAATGATAAATTTAACTAGTCACTCTCCTCTCGAGATCTAAATAATATATTATAAATTTTAGTTTTCCCTGATACACAAGGTACAGTAAATTTAATACTACTTTTTCAATATTTTTTTATTATTACAACTTTCCCCTCCGGTACTTTCACACTATAGCCAACTATTTTATCGTTCAATTAAATATACTATATTTTATAAATTTAAAAATATTTTTCAAATTACTTCAAATTAAAAATTATATTTACAGCTAGTAATTATAAATAAAGATATCCCGACTTGCACGAGAACCATTTCAGTGTAAATGAACTGCTCAAAAATTAAGCTTTATCTCTTATTCTAGGTACATTTTCCAATACACCTACTCTGTTACGACTTATTTCACCTTGTAATGAAAGCGACGGGCGATATGTACATGATTTAGAGCCTCTATCATTTTAACATATTAAAAAGAAATTACAATTAAATCCACCTTCATAATCCCAATTCAGAAATTAATCCATATAATTCTATAATAATGTAACCCATTTTTACTTAACTATTAGCTGCACCTTGATCTAATATACTAGAATGCACTTATCTATTTCAATTATTTATCCTATAAGAATTATCTAATAATGACGGTATACAAACTGTAAACAAAATTAAGCAAGATACTACGTGGATTATCACTTATAAAACAGGTTCCTCTAACAGGACTAAAACACCGCCAAGTTCTTTGATTTTTAAGAACATAGCTAAAAATAGTCTGACATAAAAATTTTAATAAATGTATAATAGGGTATCTAATCCTAGTTTATATCAAAAATTAAGTAACTTCATTATATATTCAAATATAATTTATTAAATATCTAATAAACTAATTTCACCTTTTATTAGCTCAAATCAATTATATTAATAAATATTAAAACTAATTAATTACTAATCAAAACTTATATATTTACCCCCTAAGTATAACCGCGACTGCTGGCACAAATTTTAGTCAGGATTTATTATAATTACTAATTCAATCTTACAATAATAATAAATATCTTACACTTCGACTTTATTAAATTTCTTTATTATCTATTTAAAATAATAATAAATTGGTCTTACTATAATTTAAATGTATTTTTTATTATAATAATATATAATTTAAGCAAGAATCAAACTTTTATTAAAGTTAAACAATATATATATAACCTATGTAAGCCATATTATTAAAGCTAATAATTTAACAAGATGCTATTATATACCAAAATTATTCATTAACTATCACTTGCTCCAAAACTTTATTAAATAAATTATTATTAGTATTTGTTATAGATATATCATTAAAGTAATAATAATTGATTTTATATATACATATTTAGTATCGTTTATAAAATTAGATTATTAATAATAGTCATTGATTTTGTAACGATATGTATTAAATACTACACTTATAATAGAACATTTCTAAACATTCATTTTAGTTGGTTATAACATATAACAATAGTTAATAATGGTTCTATACTAGTGTATAAACAAATTAAATATTATAATAATCTAGTTTTATATAAGAATAATATATATATAAATATATGATTATAACTGGCTCCCCATGCAATTAATGGTCAAATATTACCAATTATATATTTCATACTAATAAGATTTATAAACTGTATAGTTAAAATAATAAAAACAAGATTGATAACTCCATTATATGACAACCACTCTCATGCCAAAATAATGAGTGGTTGTCATACTAATTTCGTGATCAATATATAATTTATTCTATGATCATTAACATATGAGCATGTGTAGATAGTTAAATGATTTAAATAATATAAATATAAATATTTTATATACAGTTATTTGTATATATATATCTTCAACAATTATATGAAAAAGAATTACACTTTTTCTTTAAAAATCAAAATTTTACGTGCACTTTACACCACCATATATTATTTTCAAGTCTCAGTATATTTATACATCTTCAGATTTGCAATCTAACGTCTTTGATTTCCACTATAAGACCTAATGAAAGAGATATTTTCTCGTTCTTAGATTTACAATCTAATGCCTATTTTGCTCAGCCATTTCATTTTATTTACTCCCTTATATATAAACTTCAAGATATTAGAAACAAAAAAAAAAAACAATAAGATAATATATTTATATCCTTATTTTTATAAAAAAAGATAAGCTAATTAAGCTAGTGGGTTCATACCCCACCTATGAGAATTTTAACTTCTCTCTTTTTAATTTTATTTTCGATATTTCACCCAATATTCTTCTTCACATTGATTTTAGGTGTATTAATTTCTATTTCTTCACCCACTTGGCTTACAGCTTGAATTGGACTGGAATTAAACCTTTTATCATTTATTCCTATTATTACTATAAAAAATAATTCTTTTTCATCTGAAGCATCCTTAAAGTATTTTTTAATCCAAGCCCTTGGATCAGCTACAATTATTGCCTCAGCTTCACTTATACTTCTTTCCTCTTTAAATATAAACCTCCTTATTGAAACTTCTTTACTTTTAAAAATAGGAGCAGCTCCCTTTCATTTCTGATTTCCTCAAGTAATAGAAGGATTAGATTGACTATCAGCAATTATTCTTATGACAATCCAGAAAATTGCTCCCATAGTCCTGATTTCTTATACACTTATAAATTCTTTTAATCAAAATTATCTCATAATCTTTGCCCTCCTTTCGAGCCTGATTGGAGCCATTGGAGGAATTAATCAAACAATACTACGTAAAATTTTAGCTTTTTCATCTATTAATCATATATCTTGAATGCTACTCTCAATGTCTTTTAGAGAATTATATTGATCTTATTATTTTATTTTATATTGTTTTATCTCCTCTTCAATTGCCCTGCTTTTTCTTATTCAGCAAGCATTTCATGTTTCACATTTATCATCCTATTCTCTTAATCCCCTATTAAAAATTATTGCATTAATTTCTCTACTATCTTTAGGGGGGCTACCTCCTTTTATTGGATTTTTTCCGAAATGATTGATTATTCAGCAATTAGTCGTAGAGCTCCAATATATTCCTCTTGTTATTATACTCCTTGCAACACTTGTAACACTTTACTTTTACCTGCGTATTTCAATCTCTTCACTAACACTTCACTCTCTTAAACCCGCATGGTACACACCGACATCTTTATCTATAAAGACCTTCCCCCCACTAATATTATTGTTTAATTTATTATTTTTAATAATTATTCCTTCAATATTATATTTTTAAGATCTTAAGTTATATAAACTAACATCCTTCAAAGTTGTAAAAAAAAGAATTCTTTTAGATCTTAAAC